TCTCCTGAACTAAATTCTTGGAGAAAAAATCATTTTCTGCTTGATGCCGCTTACTAGATTTCTCGTTTGTTAATTTCCTGTCTTGGTGGGAGGGAGATAAGGATATCTCGTCGTAACAATGAATCAAATGAAAGTGAAAGAAATCTAATTTCACACCTTTTTCCTTTTCTGACGGACCAATCATTCCCTGAAAAAATACTCCTCTTCCTTATTATTTCTAGTTTTTGTATTTAGTACTTTTTTTCTTTTTTATTTAGAAATTTCTAAATAAAATTCGAAATACTAAATAATCTAAACTAAAATAAGAGAAAGAAATTCAATTGAAATAATTCAAAAAAAAAAAAAAATACTACTACTAGATTTCTAATGTCGATTCTAATGAATAATTCGTCAATGACGAATAAAAAACAATTCTATGCAATTCTGAAAGGGGGAAAGATCCCTCGGATAGAATCATTCGATTATATTGACAATTTCAAAAAACTGATCATACTATGATCATAGTATGATGGCCGTTGGTCAAGCGGGCCCCCATCGTCTAGTGGTTTAGGACATCTCTCTTTCAAGGAGGCAGCGGGGATTCGAATTCCCCTGGGGGTAGGGTACTACGAAAGGAAGTTGATCATGGATTACCAATAAGGCGAAAATTGATTCTTCCTGGGTCGATGCCCGAGCGGTTAATGGGGACGGACTGTAAATTCGTTGGCAATATGTCTACGCTGGTTCAAATCCAGCTCGGCCCAATAATTCGCCAATCCGCCATGAGATGATATAACCCCCTTTGTACTTCAGAAATACCCGATCCGGAGATAAAAAAGAATCAACTTTTCTGCTAGATCCCGTATTTCCCTGGGATTGTAGTTCAATTGGTCAGAGCACCGCCCTGTCAAGGCGGAAGCTGCGGGTTCGAGCCCCGTCAGTCCCGACGGATCCAATAAATATATCAAAAAATCTCTCCCTTTTTATGAAGGGGACCGGGGGAAGAATTCCATTGTCAAAGCAAAGGGGAAATCCTTATTTCTTTTTTCTTTCCTTTTGGTAGGAGAAAGACATATGCGGTTGGATTAGTACAATTATTGGTAGCATTATAGTCAGTATTCCAAGAAATGCTGGCTTTTTCGATTGCCCCCGATGCATGTAATGGAATCGAGTACTATACTTTTTTGAGGCGCGCATACACAAAGGGAATTCCTTTCTTGTCCAATACAAAATTGAATATAAGAAAATACTTTCCAGAAAAAACAAAAAAAAAACAATTTCTTTTTCTGGCTACGGATTTATGGAACTGTACTTACTAATTTGAAGTTGAAAAATAGATTTCATGCAAATTGCACACTGAGCTTTTGGTATAGGTGTCCCGGGACTAATAATCTACGAAGAAAGGAGGGGGAAGGACAGATCAACCAAAGATCCTACTCCTCTTAGAAAGGCGAATGAATCATTTTTCCTATTTTTCATTTTGTTTTAAGGCCCCATCGACGAAAGACCAAATCGGAAAATAGTAAATTTGATGAATATTCATTTTATACGGTCTCATCTTTATCACACTTCTTTGTCTTCCAAGTCAAAAATAGTTTCGTTCTAAACTCCTTGCTTTTTCCATTTAGCTTTTAGTCTTTGTTTGGGTTTGTAACTATGTGACCACTGGAAGTGGAAGAGCTATTTGATGAGACTTCATCAGATGATTGTACAAGAAGGAACTAGATAGATTAGAGAGAAAAAAAGAACAGATAATAAAAAATGATAAATAAAGGAATTTTGGATTGGGTCAGCAATCCAAGTTTGGGGCGGTATGGATAAAAGAACTTCCTATGTTATACTATTCAATTCTCGACGACGAATTGATTTGATAGTTCAGATATTGTTATTCATGATATTGATCTGATTCAAGATCATCGAGAGGTAATATTCATTCATTGAATTTACAGGCCAAAGATTTATCATCTCTATGGGATTAAATCCCGAGTTATTGCGAAGTAAAAAACCGATGAGATTATGGAAGTAAATATTCTTGCATTTATTGCTACTGCACTATTTATTCTAGTTCCTACCGCTTTTCTACTTATCATTTATGTAAAAACAGTCAGTCAAAACGATTAATTATTAACTAATTTGAATGAAACTTGACTTCTGAGTTCTTAGCCAAAATTGACGAAATAAAATGAAAAAGATTCCAATTTCATGTCTTAAATGAAATGAGTGGACTAGAATCGGCAGTATTCTAATAGATAGTATGGTAGAAAGATTCATCTATTTCTTTCTACCATACTATTTATCTATTAGATTGTTGTTATAAAGCTGCCCCCTGGAAGAAAATAAAGATAGAGGCTGCATTTGATATGGATCTATATATCAATCTACAATATTATCTTGATATATATGAATATCAATTCCATATATGGGATTGACATAGCATCCAATTCCATTTATTTGCTATATCTATTTGTTCTGATCAATCTGAATTACTCCTATGTCTTATAGTTTGAATTACTATCTTTTTGATTTCCAATATGAATCTCGGTATCTATTGAGAGAATCAAATCAATGAAGCAAAAGCGATAGATATAGGCATATTCAAAAAATCACGTAGTAATCTTTTTTTTTAACATTCCCAAGAAGTAAACCATTGACAGTAGTTCCACGGGCATCGAAAAGGAAGAGTAAACCTCACTGATTTTTAACGCCTGAACCATGATATGAAATAAGTCGATAAAGTCTAAATCCAATTTCAAAAATTCGAAAGCGGTAAATGCGCAATATGTGACTCACCTGACGATCTTATTCTACATAGTATCTCGTTAGACAACTACTATGTTTATATCCTTTCTTTCTCATACAAAGTGCGTATACAATTAACAAAACCACTTCTTCTTTGAACAGTAAAGAGAGAAACAAATAAAAAAAGGGTCTGGCCCTCCTCAGTATCACCTAGGAAGAGGCCATTGATTGGAATAGAAAATTTAGGAAGAATTTGGTTCGAATAAATTTCCTGGGATCCTCTTCCTTTCGAACTACAAACATGGGAATCGTTGAAATAGCTCTTTGATTGAAAGAGGATGATTCCTATAATACATTACTCCAGTCGAGTCCAATGGAATTTCAAAATGAAGATATTTTTATTTTGTTCCAAACGTGTTGCAGAACCATCTAGAAAGCAATTGATATTGATACAGTTTGCTTCCTTAACTCAATTAGTAGGACCCCTAGAGTCCACTCCTTCCCCACACTACGAGTGAAAGGGAAAAAGTAAAGACTACCATTAAAGCAGCCCAAGCAAGACTTACTATATCCATATGAATTATGTCCCCTATCTCTATAAATCTAAAGGAATTGTTCCATTATTCCTCACTAATAATAGTAGAATCAATGGTGCAGAGTCAAAAAGAACGAAGACTATTAATAAACCAATCCAATAAATTCGCCCATTTTATAAGAAATTCCTATATGATTTAGAATCGGGAAAGATTAAACCCAAGCAAAATCCGCAGTAACATCTCAAGGGAATGTTCCTAATGTAACATGTAGGAATAATAAGTCCTATTCTTTTTTTGTTGACCCTCATTTCAATTGATTGGATGCTTGAGCACTGAGATATTTTCGTGAGTTCCTCGTATATAATAAAGTATCTTCCGCCCCCTTCCACAACTATTTCGATTTCCTATCGGGCTCTCCAATCTAATCCAAGGTACAGTCATTATACAATGGATTAATAATCTAAAATTTTGATTTGGAGTAGAAGGTAATTGCGAAGTCTTGAGAGCCCCTCTAGCATTCGAATATTTACTTGAAAGCTAAGCCTAAATATGCAATGCAAGGATATTTACAATTTTTGATAAAAACACCCAGACCAGCTGTTTAGAATCAAACAAATATCAACAGTCTGTTTTCTCTGCTTCTGCTGGCGAATCCTTCAGCGGGTTATATCAACAGAAGAAAAAAAGAGATTTCAAGTTTTTTGTTGATCAGGCGACACCCGGATTTGAACTGGGGAAAAAAGGATTTGCAGTCCTCTGCCTTACCACTCGGCCATGTCGCCAAAATACTACAAATACAAAATAGATGAAAACGTTACCGGATTACTGAACTGCTTTTTTATTGTACTTGCACCTTGAGTTCTGTTTTCCTTAATTTTTCCTAAAAGTCAAAGAAATCCTAATCCTTCTTCCCTTTTGATTGGGTTTGATTCATCCTTTCAATTTCGATTGAGTCTATCTCAAAATTCATAATGTTCAAAACTTTCTCTTACCTTTCTATTGAAAAATCAAATGTGGATTTTCAGTCGCAAAATACAAAATTCAACTTTCTGAAAATAGGACCCATTAACTATTGACTTAGAATGCATGAATGATTCTTGGATTTGAATCTCCAAATTTTGGTTTCCTAATGACATAAGAAAATACAACTTGATATATGATATATAACTAATCAGTATGGATTTTTTCAATCAAAAAATCCTTCTCAATTATAATTATTAATAATAATTATAACAACAATTATGAGTATATGTAAACCCCCCAAGATAAATTGTTAGACGGATATATATTATTTATATATGTTCCCGATATAGAATTATCAGATATCAGAAAAGTATCATACTTCAATTTGAATTTTGAATTGAATAGAAAATTGAAATTCTGTTTTCGGAGAGCACAACCTGTGTTGCCCCGAATAGAACATAGAACGACAATAAAACAATAAAAGAGAAGAAAGACAGATATTATAGATATCTCCACACGTGTTTAAGCCATACAAACCTTCTTTTCTTATACACTTCACAATCATATTCTACTCAAAAATCCGTAAACAAAATCTCTCTCTTCTCTGCGAATCATTTTTTTAACAATGAAATCCATAACATAAAAGGGGGTTAAATGCTAAAAAACCGATTTGAATTCTATAGATTCTTTCTGATTTTTATGCCTTTATCTCAGCGAAAAGATCAAATGTCCAATCCATTTATTTTTCTGGTATTCAAGCAGGTTGGAATATGTATTATCATA